ATTATTAAAAACTCAACTAAAATAATAATAATAGTAACCTTAATTCTATCAACAATCATAGTTTTAAGATCAGAAAATTGATTCAGAATATGGATAGGACTAGAAATTAATATAATATCTTTCATCCCAATATTAGAAAAAGACAAAAATTTTTTATCATCTGAATCAAAAATAATTTATTTTATTATTCAAAGAATAGCATCAATATTATTTATATTTACTTTGACCATAAACCCATCCATAATTATAAAAGAAAACATTGTATCAGATCTACCCATTATCATAATTACACTAGCCATAATCACTAAAATGGGCATAGCCCCAATACATTTATGATTTATTAATATTATTAGAAAAATTAGATGAATAAACTGTATAATAATTATAACATGACAAAAAATTGCACCCCTTTTTGTTCTTAGAAATATGAATGGTAACTCTAAAATTATAATAATTCTTTCACTTATCAGAGCTATAGTCGGAGCCATTGGAGGTATTAATCAAGTATCAATTAAAAAGATACTAGCCTATTCTTCCATTAACCATCTTGGTTGGATAACAATTTGTTTAGATAAAGATAATGAAATATGAATAAAATACCTAATCATTTACTCAATTATGATTATCATATTAACTTTAAGTATACAAATAAACTCAATTAACTTTATTAATCAAATAAACATTAATATAAAAAGAAAAATAGAAAAAACAAATTTTTTAATTATAATATTAAGATTGGGCGGACTACCGCCATTCATTGGATTTTTACCTAAATGATTAGTTATTCAATCATTAATACAAACTAATTCTATATTAACATTATTTATTATTTTGATATCATCGATAATCACACTATTTTACTACTTGCGTATAATCACCCCAATTATTATGATAAATAATATCACTAACAAATGAAACATAAATAAATATAGTATAAAAAACAAAAATATAATTATATTTATTATTAACATAATACTACCCATTACTTTAATTATTAATATAATATAAACCCTTAAGTTAAAAAAACTATTAACCTTCAAAGTTGAAAATATAAATTAAATTTTATAGGTTTTAGTAAAAATACAACTTTAGAATTGCAGTCTAATATCATCAATTGACTATAAAACCTGATAAAGGAATTTTTAATTCTTATATAAATTTACAATTTACAACCTAATAATCAGACACTTTATCCAAAATTGAACAAATGGATATATTCCACAAACCATAAAGATATCGGAACTTTATATTTTATACTAGGGATATGATCCGGTATAATTGGTATATCAATGAGATGAATTATTCGTATTGAATTAGGACAGCCTGGTTCATTCATTGGTAACGATCAAATTTACAATACAATTGTGACAGCTCATGCATTTATTATAATTTTCTTTATAGTTATACCAATCATAATTGGAGGATTTGGAAATTGACTAGTGCCACTAATAATTGGAGCCCCTGACATAGCATTCCCACGAATAAACAATATAAGATTCTGACTTTTACCCCCTTCACTTACTTTATTACTAACAGGTAGAATAACAGATGCGGGGGCAGGTACAGGATGAACAGTTTATCCGCCATTATCAAGAAATATGGCTCATAATGGAGCATCAGTCGATTTAACCATCTTTTCACTTCACTTAGCAGGTGTGTCATCAATTTTAGGAGCAGTTAATTTTATCTCAACCATTATTAATATACGTATTAAAGGTATAACCAGAGAAAAAATACCACTATTTGTTTGATCAGTGGGCATCACTGCTTTATTATTATTATTATCATTACCAGTTCTTGCAGGAGCTATTACAATACTACTAACGGATCGTAACTTAAACACATCTTTCTTTGACCCAGCAGGGGGGGGAGATCCGGTATTATATCAACACTTATTTTGATTCTTTGGTCACCCTGAAGTTTACATTTTAATTTTACCAGGATTTGGTATTATTTCTCATATCATTAGACAAGAGAGTGGTAAAATAAATGCATTCGGTTCAACAGGTATAATCTACGCCATATTAGCAATTGGATTATTAGGATTTATCGTATGAGCACATCATATATTTACAGTAGGTATAGATGTCGACACACGAGCTTATTTCACATCAGCCACAATAATTATCGCCATCCCAACCGGAATTAAAATTTTTAGATGACTAGCAACTATACACGGTTCAATGGTTAAATACTCGCCATCAACTTTATGAACTTTAGGATTTGTTTTCTTATTCACAATTGGGGGACTAACAGGAATTGTATTAGCAAACTCATCGATTGATATTGTATTACATGACACATATTATGTTGTAGCCCACTTCCATTACGTTCTATCAATAGGAGCAGTATTTGCAATCATGGCTGGATTCATTCAATGATACCCACTATTTACAGGCATAACAATAAATCCAAAATGATTAAAAACACAATTTTTCACTATATTTATTGGAGTAAACATGACATTCTTCCCACAACACTTTCTTGGTTTAAGTGGAATACCACGACGATACTCTGATTATCCAGATATTTATATATCATGAAATGTATTATCATCAATTGGTTCAACCATCTCAATCCTAGGTACTATAATATTTATCTTCATCCTATGAGAAAGTATAATTTCAAAACGAAAAATCATATTTATTTTAAATTTAAACTCAAGAATCGAATGATTACAAAAATATCCACCCTCTGAACACTCATATAACGAAATACCTATCGCATTCAACTTCTAATATGGCAGAAAATATGCAATGAATTTAAGATTCATCTATAAAGAACATAATCTTTTTTTAGAAATAGCTAGATGATCACAAATTAATTTTCAAGACCCCAACTCTCCATTAATAGAACAACTTGTCTTATTCCACGATAAAACAATAATTATTTTAATTATAACTACTACACTAATCGCATGAATTATAATTAAAATAATCTTAAATAAAAAAATTAATCGGTTCATGATGGAACATCAAATAATTGAAATTATTTGAACATCTATCCCTGCAATTATTTTAGTATTAATTGCTTTACCCTCATTACGTATTTTATACATAATAGATGAAACAAAGAATCCAACTATCACAATCAAAGCTATTGGCCACCAATGATATTGATCATACGAATACTCAGATTTTAAAAATATCGAATTCGAATCTTATATAAAACCAGAAAAGGAGATTGAAATAAATGAATTTCGACTACTAGAAACAGACAATCGTATTATAATACCAACAAATAATCAAATTCGAATTATTGTCACAGCCACAGATGTTTTACACTCATGAACAATTCCAAGTATAGGAATTAAAATTGACGCCATTCCAGGACGACTTAATCAAGGATTTATATTTATTAATCGTCCTGGGATCATATATGGACAATGCTCCGAAATTTGTGGAGCTAACCACAGATTTATACCTATTATAATTGAAGTTGTAACAACAAAAAAATTCATCAGATGACTAATAAATAATTCATTAAGTGGCTGAAAGTAAAGCAATGGTCTCTTAAACCAATTTATAGTAAATAACAAATACTCTTAATGGAAAAATTAGTTTATCAAAAACATCAATTTGTCAAATTGAAAAAATTTATATTAATATTTTTCTATACCACAAATAGCCCCATTATATTGAATAAGATTAATAATTTTATTTATTGCCCTAATCACAATAGTTAACACTTTAATATATTTCAATAAAAATTATATAACAAAAAATAATTTAAAAGAAAAACAATATAATATTATAAAATGAAAATGATAACAAACCTATTTTCAACATTTGATCCATCAACTTCTATCAATTACTCAATAAATTGAATAAGAACTTTAATTATTTTAATTTTATTTCCCTACCCATTTTGATTAATAAAATCACGATACTCCAAAATCACACAAATTTTTTACACCCAACTTCACAAAGAATTTAGAACTCTTTTAACTACAAGTAAAGGATTGACATTAATAATAATTTCCATATTCCTATTCATTCTAATTAATAATATAATAGGACTATTACCTTATATCTTCACTAGATCAAGCCATTTAGTTTTTTCACTAGCAATATCTTTACCCTTATGATTATCAATTATATTATTTGGATGAACAAAAAAAACACAACACATATTTAGACATTTAATCCCAATTGGAACACCACCTATACTTATACCATTCATGGTATGCATTGAAACTATTAGTAACATAATTCGACCTGGATCACTAGCAGTCCGGCTAACAGCAAATATAATTGCCGGCCATCTTCTAATAAGTTTACTAGGTAATAGAATAAATGAAACAAGAAAAATCATAATCTTAATTATAATAACGATTCAAATATCACTTATATTATTTGAAACAGCTGTAGCTATTATTCAGGCCTACGTATTTTCAGTTCTTTCCACACTTTATTCGAGAGAAGTAAACTATGTCAAAACAAAATCACCCATTTCACCTAGTTGACCCTAGACCGTGACCATTAACCGGCTCTATCGGAGCAATGACTATAACATCAGGTATAGTTATATGATTCCATATAAAAACCCCCACTTTAATAATATTAGGTATAATAATTTTAATTATAACTATAATTCAATGATGACGAGATATTGTACGAGAGGGGACTTATCAAGGGAAACACACCATTATAGTAACAAACGGATTAAAATGAGGTATAATCTTATTCATTATTTCAGAAATCTTCTTTTTCGTATCATTTTTCTGGGGGTTTTTCCATAGAAGACTCGCACCAACAATTGAAATTGGTATAACTTGACCACCAAAAGGAATCAAAACTTTTAATCCAATAGAAATTCCCTTACTTAATACAACAATTTTACTATGCTCTGGTATTACCATTACATGAGCTCATCACAGAATTATAAATAAAAACCACAACCAAACAGTCAAAGGGTTATTCTTGACCGTAACACTAGGTATTTACTTCACAATCTTACAAGCCTACGAATATATTGAATCCCCATTTACCATTAGTGACTCAGTATACGGTTCATGTTTTTTCATAGCAACTGGATTTCATGGAATTCATGTAATTATTGGAACTACATTTTTATTAGTATGTTTAATCCGCATAATAAAATTTCACTTTTCTAATAAACACCATTTTGGTTTAGAAGCAGCCGCTTGATACTGACATTTCGTTGACGTAGTTTGACTATTTTTATATATTTCAATTTACTGATGAGGTAGTTATTTTTTTAGTATATAAAGTATATTTAACTTCCAATTAAAAGGTCTTATTAAAGAAAAAATAATTTTCATAATTATAACATCAATTTTATTAAGATTCACAATCAGAATTATCCTAATCATACTATGTTCAGTAATTTCAAAAAAGTCAAAAAATAACCGAGAAAAAATAACCCCATTTGAATGTGGATTTGACCCCAAAAGATCAGCTCGAATACCATTTTCCATACAATTCTTCATAATTGCAATTATTTTTTTAATTTTTGACATAGAAATTATTATTATCTTACCAACAATTAAAATTATACAAATAACTAACATAACCTCATGATTCTTAACCACATCAGGATTTTTAATCATTTTAATTCTAGGATTATATCATGAATGAAAAAACGGTATCCTAGAATGAAAAAACTAGCGGGGTTATAGTTAAATAAATAACAATTAATTTGCAATTAAATATTATTCAAAAAAGAATTTTCCTCAAGTATAGAAGTAAATATATACATTTAGTTTCGACCTAAAAATAGAGTTTTAAACTCCATACTTTTAACTAAAACCAAAATTAGAGGTACTTCATTGTTAATGAAATCATTGATAAAAAATCTAGTTAAAAGAGAAAGTTGTAACTAAAAGAAGCCGCTAACTATCTTTTAAAGCGGTTAAAATCCGTTTTTCTCTTAATTTATATAGTTTAAAAAAAACCTTTCATTTTCAATGAAAAATTAAGAAAATAATCTTTGTAAATACCTAAAGGGATAAAACCCATAATAATATCTTCAATATTATGCTTTATAAATTAAGCTATTTAAGTTTTAAAAAACAAGATATATTAAAGTAAACAAAAAAAAAGAAATTATATAAATTTTTAGATTATTATAATAAAAAAACTGTAACAATTTTCTCAAAACTACTACGTAAAAAAAAGATAGTTTTGAGAAAATATACTCACCCCAGCCAACCTCCAAATTAAAATTAAAAGACGACGAAGAACTTAAAAATTCTTTTCTCAATATATAAGTTCTAAAAAAAGGCATAAATCACATACTTCCAAAAAAAAAAGAAAATTTATAAAAATTTAAAAAACTAGAATTAAAAAAATAATAAAACTTAGATATCTCGTAACCCAATAAACCACCCAAAAAAATTATAAAAAAAGAAAAAATCTTTATAACAAAAGGCAAAACTAAAAAAAAAGGTGTTGAAAAAATAAGTCAACTTAAAACTCTACCACCAAAAATAGATAAAAAAACTAAAAAAATCATAGAAAAATTTATATAAAAATCCTCAGTATAACTTTGAGAAACATAAATATTACATGTAATAATTAAAGTATAATAAATCAAACGAACTCTATAAGAAACCGTGAGACCAACAGATAAATACATAATAGAATAAATAAATAAATTTGATTCTATAAAAGACATAACTTCCAAAATCAAATCCTTAGAATAAAATCCTGATAAATAAGGAAAACCACATAAAGACAAATTAGAAATAGTAAAACACATAATCGTAAACGGCAGATGATAAGAAATACCCCCCATATAACGAATATCCTGAGTATTATTTATAACATGAATTATCAAACCAGCACAAAGAAATAATAAAGCTTTAAAGAAAGCATGAGTTAATAAATGAAAAAAAGAAAGAAGGGGGAAACCCAAAAATAAAATAGTCATTATAAGACCCAACTGTCTTAAAGTAGAAAGGGCAATAATCTTTTTTAAATCAAATTCAAAATTAGCCCCAAGTCCTGACATAAATATAGTTATCAAAGAAAGAATTAAAAAAAATCTTAAGTCAAAAAAAAATAGTAACTCACTAAATCGGATCAATAAATAAACTCCAGCCGTAACTAAAGTAGAAGAATGAACTAAAGCAGAAACAGGAGTCGGAGCAGCCATAGCCGCTGGTAATCAAGAAGAAAATGGAATTTGGGCTCTCTTAGTAAAACCCGCCAAAATCAAAAGAACAACTAAATAAAAAAATCAATTATTAAAAATATTCAAATAATAAAAAAAATGTCAACTACCAAAATTTATTATTCAAGCAATTGATAATAAAATAGAAGCATCACCAATACGATTAGACAAAATAGTCAATAAACCAGCATTATAAGACTTAAAATTCTGAAAATAAACAACTAAACAATAAGAAACCAAACCTAAACCATCTCAGCCAATCAAAATTCTAATTAAATTTGGTCTCATAATTATCATAAATATAGAAAAAATAAATATTAAAACTAAATATAAAAAACGCAACTTATTAAAATCATCAGATATATAAGAATGTCTATACAAAATCACTATAGAAGAAATAAAAAAAACACAACCACAAAACATTATTGAAATTCAATCAAAAATCAAGGTTAAAGAAAATTCTAAACTGTTAACAGAAAACATCTCTCAATCCATTAAATAAATTTGATCAAAATAAATTAAAACAATCCCCTCAAAAAATATTAATAAACCTAAAATAAACAAAAAAAAAGATCTCAAGATATAATACTTTATATTCATAAGTCTAGAATAAAATATACCTATAACACCACAAATTATTATTCTTATTAAACTATCTAAACACAACCAGATAAGAAAAATATCAACCCTAAGAAAAAGAAAATTTAAAGGAAACAAATGAAAAAACAAAATTAAATATTCACGGACATTAATAGTAAAAAAACTCTTTAAACCGGAATATAAAGAACCATGTTGAGTATTGGAATATAAATAAATTCTGTAACAACAACTTAAAAAAGTACCTATAAATAAAAAAAAAAAAGTATAAACCGATCATCTCATCATACTATTAATAATCAAGATTTCACCTAATAAATTTAAAGATATTGGTCTAGACATATTATTAGAACATAACAAAAATAAGAAAAAAGATAAAGAAGGCACTAAAGTAATCAATCCCTTATTAAAATAAAATCTCCGACTATTAGAACGTTCATAAATTATATTAGCCAAACAAAATAAACCCGATGAACATAAACCATGACCAATCATTAAAATTAAAGAACCTAATATCCCTATATAATTCAAAGAAAAAATACCACAAATTACCAAAGACATATGTCTCACTGAAGAATAAGCAATTAATGATTTTATATCCACCTGAAATATACAAATAAAACCTACAACTAATATGCCATACAATCTTAAACAGATAATTAAAAGATTAATTAAAGAATTTCTTATCTCAAAAAACTTTAAAACACGCATTAAACCATAACCCCCTAATTTTAAAAGAATACCAGCCAAGATTATAGAACCAGAAACCGGAGCTTCAACATGAGCTTTGGGTAACCAAAAATGGAAAAAGACCATGGGCATTTTAATTAAAAAAGCCAAAATTAAACCAAAATTTAAATAAAAATTATAATTCAAGTTAATTAAATCATAATATAGAGTGAAACAAACTCTATAAATATAAAAGATAGAAAACAATAAAGGTAAAGAACCAAATAAAGTATAAAATAATAAATAAAACCCAGAAGATAAACGTTCAGGCTGATAGCCCCATCCAAAAATTAATATAAGTGTAGGAATCAAACTTGATTCAAAAAAGACATAAAATAAAAATAAATTACTAGTAGAAAAAGATAAAACTAAAAAAATTAACAAAAAACATAAAACCAATATAAAACTTAATCTAGAATCTGAAAAACTAATTTTATATCTAGACAAAATTATTAAAACAAAAATCCAAAGTCTTAAAAAAATTAAAGAACCTGACAAAACATCTAATATAAAACCATAACTCAAAGAACAAAAATAATGAGAAAAAAAACTAAAATTAAAGAAAAAAAAAAAAAAAAAAAAAACAGAATTAACTAAAACAACCCAACTTCCCAAAAAACACAAAGGGATCAAAAAAAAAATTATCAAAAACAATTTTATCATACCAATCTAGAAATTCTTATCAAATTATCATTACCATGACAACGAATCATAGAAACTAAAATTGAGAGGCCCAAAACACCTTCACAAACAGAAAAGGTTAAAAAAAAAATAATAAAATAATACTCCCCAGAAAATCTGGACAAAAAAATAAATAAAGAAAAAAAAATTACAATAACTAAGTATTCTAAACTCAACAACGTTAAAAGTAAATGTTTCCGTAAAGAAAAAAGAACCATAAAACCAGAAAAAAATATATAAAAAAAAACAAAATAATTTAATAAAATAAGTTTTAATAGTTTAAATATAAAACAACGATCTTGTAAATCGTAAATAGTAAATACTTTAAAACTTCAGCAAAAGAAAATTTCCATCTTTAATCTCCAAAATTAATATTTTATATAAAATATTTGCTGTTATTAAAATTTTGATAATAATAATAATATTTATATCAACCATGTTTGTTATATTAAAACACCCCTTAAGTATAGGATTTAACCTAATCTTGTTAACTATAATTATTTCTTTTACTATAACTTTAATTATAAAATATTCATGGTATTCCTACATTTTAATTCTAGTAATATTAGGTGGCATGTTAATTTTATTTATATATATAGCTAGAATTGCATCTAATGAAATTATAAAATTTTCAATAAAAATAACAATTTTATCTTTAACAATTATAACACTATCAGTTTTAATATTCAATAACGAGATGATTATAATAAATGAAATAATTATCGAAACTCTAGAAAATCCACAAAACATATCCATAAAAAAATTATTTAACGGACAAACATCATTTATAACAATAATAATAGCCTTATATTTATTAATTACTATAATTTACATTATTTATATTACTAAATCATTTGAAGGACCAATACGAAAAAAAAATTATGGAAAAACCTATACGCAAATCACATCCTGTTATTAAAATCGTAAACTCATCTTTATTTGACTTACCAAGACCATCATCAATCTCAATTTGATGAAATTTTGGATCATTATTAGGTATATGTTTAATAATTCAAATCTTGACAGGCATTTTTTTAGCTATACATTACACAGCCGATATTAACATTGCATTTAATAGAGTTATTCACATTTGCCGTGATGTAAATTACGGGTGACTTCTACGATCCATACATGCTAACGGTGCATCAATATTTTTTATTTGCTTATACATTCATATCGGGCGAGGGATATATTATGGCTCTTATAAACTTTTAATGACATGAACGACTGGTGTAGTCATATTATTTATTATTATAGCAACAGCCTTTTTAGGATACGTGTTACCATGAGGGCAAATATCATTTTGAGGGGCCACAGTAATTACAAACTTAATGTCCGCCATCCCCTACCTAGGTAATGAAATTGTAAAATGATTGTGAGGAGGATTTTCAATTGAAAATGCTACGTTAACACGATTCTTCACATTACATTTCCTAATACCTTTTGTATTAGCAGGGGTTGTCATAATTCATCTATTATTTTTACATCAAACTGGATCTAATAACCCAACTGGAATAAATAGAAACTATGATAAAATACCTTTTCATCCCTATTTTTCTATTAAAGACATTATAGGTATAATGATCATACTATATTTATTTTTTATAATAAATTTACTTGAACCCCGAATCTTAGGTGATCCTGAAAATTTTATTCCGGCCAATCCACTGGTTACACCCATCCATATTCAACCAGAATGATATTTTTTATTTGCATATGCAATTCTTCGATCCATCCCTAATAAATTAGGTGGTGTTGTAGCCATAATTTTATCAATTTTAATAACTATAATTATTCCATTAACTTGCAAGAGTAAATTCCAAAGTAACATATTTTATCCAATTAGACAAACTATATTTTGAGCATTTTTAACTTTAGTTATTCTCCTAACATGAATTGGAGCCCGACCAGCCGAAGAACCTTTCATTACCAAGGGACAAATTATTACAATTCTATACTTTTCATATTTTTTAATTAATCCTATAATATTAAAAATATGAGATAAATTAACAAATTAGTTGACTAAGCTTTAGAAAAGCATATATTTTGAAAATATAAGAAAGAAGTTAAATTCCTCTATCAACTTAGACTAGACTGATGATTACAAAAATTCTAATATAAATAAAATAAAACCCATAAAAAAAATAAAATAATTTAAAGAAATAGGCAAAAAGACTTTTCAAGTCAAATACATTAACTTATCATAACGAAAGCGAGGTAAAGTTCCACGAACTCAAATAACCAAAAAAATAATAAAAACTAATTTTAGAAAAAAAGAAAAAGAATTAAGATCACAACCTAAAAAAAAAACAACAGTTAATATTCTTATAAAAATAATATTTATATATTCTGATAAAAAAATAAAAGCAAAACCCCCACTTCTATATTCAACATTAAATCCAGAAACTAGCTCTGACTCACCCTCAGCAAAATCAAAAGGAGAACGATTTACCTCAGCCAAAAAAGAAGAAATTCAACAAAAAAATAATGGCAAAGAAAAAAAAATAAATCAAATATAACTTTGATAATAAAAAAATAATAAAAAATCATAACCAAAAACAAAAAGAATTAAACAAAGCAAAATTATAGATATTCTTACTTCATAAGAAATAGTCTGAGCTATAGAACGAAGAGACCCTAACAAAGAATAATTTGAATTAGAAGATCAACCACACATCAAAACCCCATAAACCCCCAATCTCGAACAACACAAAAAATATAAATAACCTAAATTAAAATTATAAACATTAACTAAAAAAGGAAATAAAAGTCAAAATCTAAAAGATAAAATTAATATAAAAACTGGAGAGAAATAATAAACCATAAAATTAGATATATACAAATAAGTCTGTTCCTTAAAAAAAAGTTTTAATCCATCTCTAAAAGGTTGTAATAAACCTAAAAATCCTAATTTATTAGGCCCCTTTCGTAATTGAATATATCCTAAAACCTTACGCTCCAATAAAGTAACAAAAGCAACTGCCAATAAAATCATAATCAGAAGAAAAAGAAAAATAATTAAATAAATTACTATCTGTAATCTATATTACATAAATAAATTCTAAATTTATAGCACTTATCTGCCAAGATAGTTAAATATAATCAAAATTAAATAATTTAATTAAAGTGAATGGTCCTTTCGTACTAAATCACATTATATAAGGATAGAAACCGACCTGGCTCACGCCGGTCTGAACTCAAATCATGTAAGAATTTAATGGTCGAACAGACCAAGATAGACGAAATTCTTCACCCGTCCCTAATCTTAATTCAACATCGAGGTCGCAAACTTATTTATCGATAAGAACTCTCCAAATAAATTACGCTGTTATCCCTAAGGTAAGTTAATCTTATAATCAAAAATTTTGGATCAAAAAAACATAAATTAATGTAAAAAGTATTAAAAGTTAATAAAATTTTAATGTCACCCCAACAAAACTAATTATTCAAAAAAAATATTTTATAAGCAAAAAAAATCAATTTATAAAATTAGTAAACTTCTATAGGGTCTTCTCGTCCTATAAAAAAATTTTATCTTTTTAAATAAAAAATTAAATTCAAAAAAATTATTTAAATAAAGTTTATTTTTCATCAAACCATTCATACAAGCCTCCAATTAAAAGACAAATTATTATGCTACCTTCGTACAGTTAAAATACCGCAGCCTTTTAATATTAAAAATCAATGGGCAGGTCCGATCTTAAATAAAAAACAAAAGACCATGTTTTTGTTAAACAGGTGAAAATATAAATTGCCGAGTTCATATAAATAAATTTACAAAATTACTAATTTTATCATTATTAATAAATTAAAAAATTAAAAAAAAAAATTTAATAAATAATTAAAAATAAAAAAATCTTAGAAAAAGAAAAATCATTATAAAAAAATAATAATAGAAATTTTTAATCCTAAAAATTATCTTAAAAAAATAAATTTTTAAAAACAAAAAAGAGCTTATCCCCTTCAATGTTTAATTAATGCACTTTATATAATAAAATTAAATAGAGCTTCATTAATTATGAATTAAATTCAATTATTAAAAAACCAGATATAATTTTAAGTGAAAAGCATATAACCTCTAAAATTAAATTATAAATCATTCTTAAACAAGAAAAAACATTTAATTTTAAATCTTAAAATTTCGGGAAAAAAAAATAATTTTTTATTTTTGATAAACCCTGATGCAAAAGGTACTCTAAATAAAAAATACTTTTTTCGTTAGAAATTTTAACCTTCACAGTTTACAAAAAATATATATTAATTCTAAAAAATACTATAAAAAAAAATATTTTTATTAAAAAAATTATAAAAATAAAAAAATATCAAAAATTCAAAATCAAGTTGTTTTGAATTGCACAAAAAATTTATTAATGTAAATAATAACCTTCACTAATGAAGACAGCTTGAACTTTCCAGGCCCACCTTCCGGTAGGCCTACTTTGTTACGACTTATCCCAACTCTTTTGATAAATGGGAGTGACGGGCGATGTGTGCATTATTTAGAGCAAAAATCAAAATTACAATTTTATAAAAATTACACCCAAATCCAATTTCATAAAAAAATTACAAATTTTTATCCATAAATAAATTTATTGTAACCCATAAACACTTTATTATAGCTACATCTTGACCTGACATTAAATTCATAAAAATTTAAGAAAATAATTCTTCTAAAACACTCGATGACAGCGATATATAAGCAAAAATAAAGTAAAATCAATCGTGGACTATCAATTAAGATACAGGTTCCTCTGGTAAGAATAAATAACCGCCAAATTCTTTTAATTTAAAGAACATAACTATTAATATTAAAGAAAATTAACGATCATAATAATAGGGTATCTAATCCTAGTCTTTTAATGATTTTCGTATATTAATATAAACCCATAAAAGATTATTAAATTAAAATTTCACCTTAAAATAAAATTTTTAATTAAAAAAAATAATAATTAATACAAAACCAAAAAAATCCAAATTAACTAATTGTATAACCGCGACGGCTGGCACAATTTTTGTCAGTTAAATAAAAAAAACTGGTTTTATCTCTCAATAATAAACCAAAAATAAACACTGAAAATTTAACCTTTTAGATTTATAAGAAAAATCTTACATATTATATGATTCAAAAACTGGATTTCTAAGAAAGAATCAAACTTTATTAAAAAATCAAAAAAAGTCAAAGGAACAAGATCGTCATGCCCCCCCTGTCCCCTACCGGTGCCCATAGATCATACCCCCCTATAAACATTTATATCAATATACTATCCTATCTATATACTAGTAATACCATTCTCCTATTCTACAATACTGTTACCCCCATCTAAATACTTATATACCCAGTCCTTTCATATAATCATATATCCATAACCCCTAGTTTAATCATCCTTAACCCCTTTCTTTAATGTCACTGCACCTTCTATTATCCTAAATACTCCTATGTCATATAGTCCTTCATTTTCCTTTCTCTAACTTCTTCTCTTCCAACCTTTATCTCTCTAATCCTTGGTAACTTGTTATTGTATCTATATCATACCTATTCATTCCACTCCTATCTCTTCTTGGGATGCCTGCTTACACCTAATAAATCCTCTCATGTGTTATATATAATAGTAGTTCTCATTATCCTTAAATAGTCTCATACCTATATGTATTCTTCCCCCCCCCTTTCTTTTCTTTTTATTTTTTTATTTTTTATTTTTTTCTTTTTTATATTAATTAATCCAAATTACAGGACCAATCTTTTCTCTTTTATTTATATAAATAAAACTTTTACAGGCACATAAATCAATTAATATAATTTTTACTCAAAAGTAAAAATTAATATATACTTCAAGAAAAAATCATTTAAGTTCCTTTAAAAATAAACAATTTTCAAATAAGATGCCTGATTAAAGGGCTATTTTGATAGAATAGATTAAGTAAATATTTTACTCTTATTACATTTTTTAGAATTAAACTAAACTTTTGAATTCAAAATTCAACGTGCTTCGTTACACTTAAATATAGAAAGATAAGCTAAGTTAAGCTTTTAGGTTCATACCCTGAAAATAGAACAAAAATTCTTCTTTCTA